GGGTCCTTCTTTATCTTTACCCCATAGAGACATTGAATAGAACGAACTGCTTTTTTTGCCACTGTAAGTTTGAAAATAAACGTTTAAATGTCCTTCAAAAGCAAGTAAATAGATCCGAAACATATAAAATGCAGTTAATCCTGCTGTGGACCAAGCTATTATTGCAAAAATAGGTGAATACAACCAACTATCATTAAGAATTTCATCTTTGGACCAAAAACAAGCAAGGGGTGGAATACCAGAAAGAGAAAGTGTACCCAATAAAAAAGCAGTTTTTGTAATTGGTACATGTTTTCTTAAACCGCCCATAAGAACCATATTCTGACTTTTATCTGGAGAATATCCAACAATAGCTTCCATCGCATGAATAATTGATCCAGATCCTAAGAACAACAATGCCTTCGAATAAGCATGAGTAATCAAATGAAATAAAGCAGCTCGATAAGACCCCATACCTAGAGCTAACATCATATAACCCAATTGAGACATTGTAGAATAAGCTAAGCTTTTCTTAATATCTTTTTGAGCAAGAGCTAAAGTGGCTCCTAAAAATAATGTTATTATACCTATCAAAGCTATTAGATTTAGAATGTAAGGTATAACTATGAAAAGAGGAAGAAGCCGAGCTACAAGAAAAATTCCTGCTGCTACCATAGTAGCGGCATGTATAAGAGCCGAAATGGGGGTAGGCCCTTCCATGGCATCAGGTAACCATACATGAAGGGGAAATTGGGCGGATTTAGCAACAGCGCCGGCAAATAATAGGGAGGCGCATAAAGTAACAAATAAAAAATTAACTTCATTATTATAAACCAAGTTATTGAATATTTCAAACAAATCCCGAAATTCGAAACTACCTGTTATCCAATAAAAACCCAAAATTCCTAATAATAAACCAAAATCCCCGACACGATTAGTTACAAACGCTTTTTGACAAGCATTCGCGGCACTGGGTCGTGTGAACCAAAAACCTATTAATAGATAAGAACACACTCCAACTAATTCCCAAAAAATATAAATTTGTATCAAATTAGAACTAGTAACTAATCCCAACATTGAAGTATTGGAAAAACTCATATAAGCAAAAAATCTCAAATATCCCTGATCATGAGACATATAATTGTCACTATAAATAAGAACCATAATTCCAACAGTAGTGATTAATATCGACATAATAGAAGTAAGTGGATCAACCAAGCAGCCAAATTCTAAAGAAAAATCATTATTGATGGTCCAAGACCATACATATTGATAGACAGAATTATTATTTATTTGCTGAATAGAAAAAAGGGCTGAAAAAACCATAACTATACTTAATAATAAAACACTAGGAAAAGCCCACATACGGCGAAGATTTTTTGTTGCCGTTGGAAAAAGTAGAAGTCCTGTTCCAATTAAGATAGGAACTGGAAGTGGAATGAAAGGTATAATCCATGAATATTGATATGTATATTCCATAAAAAAAAAAAAAAAAAAAATTATCTTAATTAATTGTTTCTGAGTCACCGGTTCTTATTTCGTTTGGGGTCGGTTAATAAAAAAAAATTAAGATATATAAAATAAAACTTAAATAGAATTTTCTAGCCTTAATTATTCTGAATCTTTCCAAACTACTTCAAATATTTAAAATCAAGAGGTTATAATTGGTCAAATGATATAAATTCAAATGATATAAATAAGTCACTAGTGAAAAATAAATACTAATTTTATTAATACTGAATTTTTAATATTAAATTAAAATTTTTAAATAAAATTTTATGAAGATAAAAAATGAAAATTCGAATTTTCATTTTAATTATTACGTATTACAATAATTTTTTTATATCTATAAAACAAGGATAAATAATTATACCAAAAACAGTATTTGATATGAATCATAAAGCCCATAACTAAAACTATTTATTGTTATTGTAATTCGGTTATTTAGAATCATTAACCAATTTGTTTTGTAACTAATTGTTTGTCTTCCATTACAATAAAAGCTATTTGTAGGAAATGCTATGATATCCAACACTTTAATTTTACGGAAAAAAAAGGGGGCAAATAAAATGCCTTTAAATTATGTATTTTGTATCCTTTAACAGATTAACTACTAGTCTCATTTGATAATTAAAATTTTGTGGACTCTTTCTTCGAGCTTGAACAATTAAATTAATATTAAATTAATTAATATAATAGAAAAAATTATTAAAGTTTTTTATTTTTTAATTAAGCGGGAAAAGGGTTGGGTTATTAAACTTTTAGATTTTTTTATTACATGTATAAATGTAACACGACGAAAATAGAAAGAAAACGAAACGGACAATCTTTCTTTTTTTTTTTTTTTTGTATTATTTTTTTTTTTTTTTTTATCAACTTMAATMTATTTGGCATAGTGTACCTTATCTATTAATATTTTATGGGATTTTTACCCCCCTTTTTTTTTGGAGTCTAATTTCGAGAAAAAATAGATAGAGAATAGTAAAGAACAATTGATTTTGAACAATAGATGTCTTTCACATCCAACCGAAAAACCTATTATAACTTTTTAATGGCAGTTCCAAAAAAGCGCACCTCTATTTCAAAAAAACGTATTCGTAAAAATATTTGGAAAAGGAAGGGGTATAGGGCAGCATTGAAAGCTTTTTCGTTAGCGAAATCTCTTTCTACCGGGAGTTCTAAAAGTTTTTTTTGTGTAACAAATAAATAATCTGAATCGTTCTAATAACTAATAAAGTGATATAATTTTGTTTATAGTTTATTTATAAGATTTATAAGTTATAAAAATGATAAATAATATTTATCAATTAGAATTAATATTAACATCATAATAGTATAGTAAAAGAATAAATATGAATATATAAGATAAATTACAATATAAACAATATACATTAAAAATAAAATAAATAAAAAAGAATTAGTCTCATAATGTTTTAATTTAAACGAATATAAAATTGAATTTGTTTTACTTTAATTTGAAGCCAAATTTTTCTTTCGTTTCTGATATAGATAAGAATTCTGTTGTCTACTGAATTCTAATGGTACTTTTTTGTTTGAAAAAAGGGTAAACGCAAGCGCAAGGTTTCGCCTTTCATTTTAGTATGTTTTATCATTTTCCGGATGGGGATTATCACTTTCCCCATCGCCCTTACTCAATAATAAAAAGAATTTTTTTTTAGTTATATTTTTTTTGTGATTTTATATTATAAAGAAGAGGTCGTTGAAACTAATTGATTAAGTTTAAAATGTTTTTTATAATCTTTTAAACCATTATTTTGGGTTTTAGAAATTATTATCACTATATAAATTCCTTAAACCCAATTAAATTAATAAAAGTCCCGTTTACATTTTTAGGTAGTTCTATTTTACATTTTTAGGTAGTTATATGACGAATGCGCCAATTTTGAGTGATCTATTTTAGATCCTATGTTTCGATTGGAAGATCGATCAAGATATAATATATATATATTAATTAAAAAATTATTAAAAAATTTAGAAAATATTTTGAAGTACGGTACAATTTCTATACGAAATTTTTTTATATGATTGATACGACCATCCCAAATACCTAACTTAATGGGTTTGCTAAATCTTAACGCAAACTCTCTACACAACAAAAAATCCTAACGCAACCTAACTATGCAAATATTTACATAAATCTTTTGAGTGTATCGCTGAAATTGTGTTATATAAAAATTCTATTTTTTTATTAATCGATAAAATGCATTTTTTATTTTAGATTAATAAAATAAATGATAAAAGAAATTAATCATTAAAAAATGCAAACGAGGCAGAACATTTTTTTTACTTATATCCAGGGATTGAAGTAAAAATTATCTAGTTACAACTGTTACATTTTAGTTTTAGGAGAGCATAAAGTAATAGCCGACGAAAAAATACATTGTTAGTTCAGTTAAATAAAATTGACATCCTAAAATACTAAATAACTAAATAAAAAGATAATAATAAGAAAAATCAATATTATTAACGTTAACGAAAACGTTTTAATCCCTAATTTTTAAACAAGTTTTTATTCATCAATTTGAATGGTTTCCTAAAAAAAAATATTGGATTGAATTAACTCCTTCAAGCTCGACGATTGAATAAAAATAGGTTATTATGATTTCGAATAAGCCGCTATGGTGAAATCGGTAGACACGCTGCTCTTAGGAAGCAGTGCTAGAGCATCTCGGTTCGAGTCCGAGTGGCGGCATGGCATCTTCTAAAAGAGTAAGTCCTATAATGAATTCAATTCCCGATTTCAATTCCTATAATTGAGGGACGCCCTTATTAATTTAAAAATTTTTATGATATTTTCAACTTTAGAGCATATATTAACTCATATATCCTTTTCGATCGTTTCAATTGTAATTACAATTCATTTGATAATTTTATTAGTCGATGAAATCGTAGGACTAGATGATTCGTCAGAAAAGGGGATGATAGCTACTTTTTTCTGCATAACAGGATTATTAGTTACTCGTTGGATGTATTTGAGGCATTTACCATTAAGTGATTTATATGAATCATTAATTTTTCTTTCGTGGAGTTTTTCCTTTATTCATATTATTCCGTATTTTAAAAAACAGAAAAACCATTTTAGCGCAATAACCGCGCCAAGTGCTATTTTTACTCAAGGTTTTGCAACTTCGGGTCTTTTAACTGAAATGCATCAATCCGCGATATTAGTACCCGCTCTCCAATCCCATTGGTTAATGATGCACGTAAGTATGATGGTATTGAGCTATGCAGCTCTTTTGTGTGGATCATTATTATCACTAGCTCTTCTAGTCATTACATTTCGAAAATTCATAAGGATTTTTAGTAAAAGCAATAATTTAGAAAATGAGTCAGTTTACTTTAGTGAGATTCAATATGTGAACGAAAGAAACAATGTCTTACGAAACACTTCTTTTATTTCGTCTCAAAATTATTACAGGTATCAATTGATTCAACAATTGGATCGTTGGAGTTATCGTATTATTAGTCTAGGGTTTATCCTTTTAACCGTAGGTATTCTTTCGGGAGCAGTATGGGCTAATGAAGCATGGGGATCATATTGGAATTGGGATCCAAAGGAGACTTGGGCATTTATTACTTGGACCATATTCGCTATTTATTTACATATTAGAACAAATAAAAATTTTGAAAGTGTAAATTCTGCAATTGTGGCCTCAATGGGCTTTCTTATAATTTGGATATGCTATTTTGGGGTTAATCTATTAGGAATAGGGTTGCATAGTTATGGTTCATTTACATTAACATCTAATTGAATAAAAGACTTGACGAATATAAACATAGGACGGCATACAGGTATATATACGAAAACTTCATGTAAACAATCAAGAACCATTTGAATCCTTTCCATTACTTGATTCAAATGGTTCGCACAAATTCAAAAGATATCTAGTTATAATAGAATTCCAATTTATTTATTTTACTTAAAAGAATATAAAAGACTCATTTTTTTATTGTACAATCAACCATTTTTAAAATCATGGGATTTCTGTTTCATTTTTTGGTTTACTCACAAAAACTATCGAAAAAAATAATTGGATAGAATAGCTTCGACCTTGTCAACTGATAATGATAAAACGAAATCGGGATAAACACCAATACCTATTACAGGTAAAAGGATAGAGATCGAAACAAATAATTCTCGCGGTCCCGAATCAAAAAAATAAGAGTTTGGGGCATTAAAAAGCTTGTATCCATAGAACATCTGGCGTAACATAGATAATGAATAAATAGGAGTTAATATCATTCCAATTGCCATTACAAAAGTAATTAATATTTTTGTCATTAAAAGATATTTTTGACTAGTAAGTATTCCAAAAAAAACTAACAATTCGGCAACAAAACCGCTCATGCCCGGTAATGCAAGAGAAGCCAGTGATAAGATACTGAAAGTCGTGAATATTTTTGGAATTGCGATAGCCATTCCGCCCATTTCGTCGAGATAAACAAGACGTATTCTATCATAACTCGTTCCGGCCAAGAAAAAAAGCGCAGCGCCAATAAATCCGTGAGAGATTATTTGTAAAATGGCTCCGTTGAGTCCTGTATCGCTTATAGAACCAATTCCTATAATTATGAAACCCATATGAGATACAGAAGAGTAGGCTATTCTTTTTTTTAAATTACGCTGACCGGGAGATGTTGAAGCTGCATAGATTATTTGAATTGTGCCTACTATAATCAACCAGGGAGAGAATATAGAATGGGCGTGGGGTAATAATTCCATATTGATCCGAACCAATCCATACGCTCCCATTTTTAATAAGATTCCGGCTAAAAGCATACAAGTACTGTAATGTGCCTCTCCATGGGTGTCTGGTAACCATGTATGTAAGGGTATGATCGGTGATTTGACAGCAAAAGCAATAAGAAATCCAATATAGAATATTATTTCCAGTGCTACAGGATACGATTGATTAGCTGATGTTTCAAAATTTAATGTTGGTTCATTGGAACCATATAAACCAATACCCAAAACTCCCATTAATAAAAAAACGGAACTTCCTGCAGTGTACAAAATAAATTTTGTAGCTGAATACAAACGTTTCTTTCCCCCCCACATGGATAGAAGTAGATAAACTGGAATTAATTCTAACTCCCACATGATGAAAAAAAGTAAAAGGTCTCGAGAAGAAAATGGTCCTATTTGACCGCTATACATTGCTAACATCAGAAAATGGAATAGTCGGGAATCTCGAGTAATCGGCCGAGCCGCTAAAGTAGCTAAAGTTGTGATAAATCCTGTCAGTAAAATGGGTCCTATAGAAATTCCATCTATTCCCAATCTCCAGTAAAAATCAAAAAAATCGATCCATTTATAATCCTCTGTCAGTTGCATTAATGGATCATCCAATTGGAAACGATAACCGAATGCATAGGTTGTTAGAAGGAGTTCCATTATGCATATACCTATAGTATACCAACGAATTATCTTATTTCCTCTATGAGGGAGAAAGAAAATTAAGGAACCCGCGAATATTGGCAAAACTACAACTAGCGTTAACCAAGGAAAATTATTCATGGTAAAAACAAGATAAACTTGGACCAGAAAAACCCGTGCTCAAAATAAATAGTTTTTGAGCGCGGGTTTTTGTCGGTAAAGGTAAAAAAATCAAATGTATTCAAGTAGGGTTTTCTGGAACGTATTAATAAGCCAGACCCATACTTCGAGTTGTTTCATGCCATAAATAAACTCGAACACTCAAGAAATCTGTCGGACAGGCGGATTCACATCTCTTACAACCGACACAGTCCTCTGTTCTTGGAGCAGAAGCAATTTGCTTAGCTTTACACCCGTCCCAAGGTATCATTTCTAATACATCCGTTGGGCAGGCGCGCACGCATTGAGTACACCCTATACACGTATCATAAATCTTTACTGAATGTGACATTTGGATCTATAAATTTTTGAATGTCAGAAAGTTTCGATCTAGTAAACTTGTAAATGAATCATATATTTAGACACCAGATGAATCAATAATTTATCATAATTTTTCTAATCAATCTACTTCTGGATTGACTCATGCGATAGAGCCAAGATACTTTAATTTCTTACATTTTTGAAAACATGTATTATTACGTAATGTATGGTCATGGTAATTCTAATTTATGAATATTAGAATTTATATGATTAATACTACTTATTCAACAAATTCGATTGATTGATACGAGTTGATTTTCTGTTACGATAAATTGATGAAACAATAGCCGGGCCAATAGCTGCTTCAGCGGCTGCAATAGCTATAACAAAAATTGAGAAAATATTTCCTTTTAATTGGCGACTATCAAAAAAATCAGAAAATGTTACGAAATTCATATTAACCGCATTCAGTATAAGTTCAAGACACATAAGGGCTCTAACCATATTCCGGCTCGTGATCAATCCATAGATACCGATAGAAAATAAGTAGGCACTCAAAACAAGTACATGTTCGAGCATCATTGACCAACTCCTTATCAATTTCGATTCATTTCAATATGAACTGAACAACAATTCAACAGATTCAATTGACTAGAATAAAAAAAAGTACGGAACAAAGGCAGATTTTCTAGTGTTAATAGAATAGATTGAATAATTTCTATTTTAGACATAAACAATCTTTAATTAAAGGGAAATAAATGTAATGTAATAAAACCGAACAGAGTTTAATGTGCATTGCTAATTCTATAAATTTTTTACTGTCGCGCCACGGCAATTGCACCTATCAAAGCGGCTAAAAGAATTATCGAAACGAATTCAAATGGAAGAAAGAAATCTGTTGATAAATGAATTCCAATTTGTTGACTATTACTTATCAAATCTTGCTCTATAATCTGGTTTGATCTTGTAGTCCAAATAATTCCGTACCATGACGTATCCGTAATAATAATCATGAGTAAAACAAAAATACTTGTACAAACTGGCAAAGTAACCACATCCCCAATGGTCCAAAGATTCAAATCTTTGTAATATTCTGAACCATTCATGAACATCACAGCAAATACGATTAAAACATTTATAGCTCCCACGTAAATAAGGAGTTGTGCAGCAGCTACAAAATAAGAGTTTAATAGAATATAGAATAAGGATATACAAACAAGAACCAGTCCCAATGAAAAGGCAGAATAAATGGGGTTGGTAAATAATACCACCCCCATACCTCCTAGTATAAGAACCGATCCCAGAAAGACTAAAAGAAAATCATGTATTGGTCCGGGCAAATCCATTATATGTAAAATAAGAGATAAATAAATAGAAATGTTTTTCATGACCTTATTGAGACCCGACCAGAAATTTTTTTTTTTATGATTTTTGAGCAATTCCTAATTTAATCCTAAGTAAATAAATACTAAGGGATATGAATAAATCTGAGTACTATTATTGGACTAATTTCATTCTTTATCTGAAAGAGTCGTTCTAATTCTAAACGATATATTTTAAAACAATTATGGATATATTAATTAATGGATTTTCAATCCAAATTAAGACGCGTTTCTTACCAACCAATCAATAGTTGGTATTTGTAGTTATTGACCAAACAACACGAAAGAAACCTAAATTCCTTCTATATTAGTTATTAGTAAAGTAATTCTAAATTATTCGTTAATAAGAGATTTACTTATTTATTTGAGGCGAATTCAAAATTGTTCGAATTGTATAATCGTCAATTACTGACATTGGTAAACGACCCAAAGCAATTTGATTATAATTCAATTCGTGACGATCATAAGTAGAAAGTTCATATTCTTCAGTCATTGATAAACAATTCGTTGGACAATACTCAACGCAATTACCACAAAATATACAGACTCCGAAATCAATACTGTAATTAAGCAGCCGTTTCTTGCGAATATCGGTTTCCAATTTCCAATCAACAACGGGTAGATCTATAGGACATACACGAACGCATACTTCACAAGCAATACATTTATCAAATTCAAAATGGATTCGACCGCGGAAACGCTCCGCGGTGATTGATTTTTCATAAGGATATTGAATAGTTACGGGTAAACGATTTGCGTGGGATAAAGTAATCATGAAACTTTGACCAATGTACCTTGCAGCTCGTACTGTTTGTTGACCATAATTCATGAACCCAGTTACCATAGAGAACATATCGTTAATATATATATGAATAGTTTTATGTTTGTTTATTTCTCTTGTTTGAGACACGTTGTGAATATAGAATGTTACTTTACAGTGAAAAGAGTTGGAAAGAAGTTGTTAATAATAGATTACCGAGAGAAATAGGTAAAAGAAATTTCCATCCAAGATTCAATAGTTGGTCCATTCTTAGCCTCGGTAAAGTCCATCTTGTTGTGATAGGAATGAACAAGAACAAATAAGTTTTAGCTAATGTAATAAAGATACCAATTATCGCTCCAAAAACTCCACATGTTTTATTTATTTCAAAAAGCTCAGAAACATATATGTCCGGAATAGATATATTCCAACCTCCCAAGTAAAGAACTGTTACAAATAATGAAGAAACCAATAGGTTGAGATAGGAAGCAACATAAAATAACCCAAATTTTATACCCGAGTATTCGGTTTGATAACCTGCTACTAACTCTTCTTCTGCTTCTGGTAAATCAAAAGGTAATCTCTCACATTCTGCTAGGGAAGAAATAATAAAAATGATAAACCCTATAGGCTGACGCCACAAATTCCATCCCCAAAAACCATATTTTGATTGCGCCTCAACAATATCAATTGTACTTGAACTGTTAGATAATTATAGTCGGTGATACCATCACTGTTACCATCGCTATTACAGAACCGTACATGAGATTTTCACCTCATACGGCTCCTTGAAGGCCAGAAATAAATATAGGGACCGCGTCAGTATTCTTTTTTGAATCTTGATATGTTTGTAGGATGGATAACTATCGGCCGGTCCCAAATTAGACCAATTGAATTCTGTCTGTTATAATTATTTTAATTCAAAATTAAATAAAAAAAGTACTTCTGAATTGATCTCATCCTTTCTTTAATTTAATAATTTCAATAATAATTTCAATTCTTCTTTGTTCAGTAATAACTTAACTGTTCAATAAAATACTTCTTGTAAAAATATCAATAACCCGTTGGTTTCACGTACGAAAAAAAAAAAATTCTATATTAATTAATGAATTATGACACAAATTATATATCTATTAATATGTATATGGGAAAGAATAAAAGTAACAAAGAATAAATAAAGTATATCTTTTTTTTTTTTTTTCGTTCCTATTCTTCTTTCTATTTCTGAGAAAAAGAGGGCTTTCAAAATAAAGTAAAGGATTATTTCGTTTCGAATAGTTATTTATTAAATCGGTGGATAGGAGTATACTCTGGATTGGAATCGTGTCATGGGGAGTACTGCCTGATCATTTCTACCAACTTCAAGCCCCAATTAGTATTCTTTGTTTGTATATTATGTAAAAATGTCCTTTTGGAGAATTTACATAATCTCCATTACTAATCCTTTCCATATGTTCGTGTTTCTAACCATCCACTCGTTTTTGCTCAATCCCCCGTTATGCTAATACATAAAAATGATAGTGAAAGCTCAATACGGTTGATCTTTTGAACCCGCTTCAAGTCAGGATGACTAATCAACCAATCTTGGGGGAAACGGTCTCTTCTGTTTATTTCCGCTTAACTCTCTAACTCTTATACATAGAAAATGAGAATCAATCTTTTTACTGCGAATTTATATATAAGCTGTTTTCTTTCACTCATATAACTATTTGATTTAGTTCATCAACCCGAATAATGAATAAAAAAAAATTAAGATATCTACTCAATCCATTCCAACCCTTTCCTTGAAAGGAAGGAATAGAGAAAAGTTTATGTCTATGTATCAACGAATCGCACGTAGAGATATTGATAACACACATAAAGTTAATGGTATTTCATAACTAATCGATTGAGCAGCAGCTCGTAGACCGCCTAAAAAGGAATATTTATTATTTGACCCGTATCCCGACATAAGAAGTCCAATTGGAGCAATACTGGAAATGGCAATCCATAAAAAAACACCGATATTGAGATCCGCTAAAACAAGGTGATATCCAAAAGGAACTACTGAATAGCTTACTAAAATTGATATGACTGCTATGGATGGCCCGATACTGAATAAACGAGTATCCCCCCTAGATGGAAAAAGATTTTCTTTGAAAAGTAGTTTTGTCCCATCTGCTAGAGCTTGAAGAACTCCCAAAGGGCCGGCGTATTCAGGTCCAATACGTTGTTGTATCCCTGCCGATATTTCTCTTTCTAACCATACAATTACCAGTACGCCTATTGTGATTCCCACTACAAGAGTCAAAATAGGAACAAGAACCCATAGAATTCCATAAACCTCTTTAAAAAATTCTAATCTAGAAAAAGAATCGATATCTTGTACTTCCGGTGTATCAATTATCATTTCAACGATCAACTTCTCCCATAATGATATCTATACTACCTAGTATCGTCATAATATCAGCCAATTTCATTCTTTTAACTAACCGCGGAAGAATTTGCAAATTGATAAAACCCGGCGGGCGGATTTTCCATCTCCAAGGAAAACCACCCTGATCCCCTATGAGAAAAATTCCCAATTCTCCCTTTGGGGCTTCTACTCTCACATAAAGTTCTTGTTTCGGCAATTCAAATGTAGGAGACGGCTTTTTACTAATAAATCGATATTCAAAATCATTCCATTCCGGATTCCTTTCTCTATCAAAGTATCGTATTTCTAAATTCTCATAGGGTCCCCCTGGAATTCCTTCCAGGGCCTGTTGAATAATTTTTACGGATTCTATCATTTCACCAATTCGGACTAGATAACGAGCCAATGAATCTCCTTCTTTTTGCCACTGTACTTCCCAATCAAATTCGTCGTAACATTCATAATGATCAACTTTACGAAGATCCCATTGTATTCCGGAAGCTCGCAGCATTGGTCCCGATAAACCCCAATTTATTACTTCCTCTCTACCAATAATGCCTACTCCCTCGACTCGTTCTAAAAAAATAGGATTTCGTGTAATAAGTTTTTGATATTCAGCAACTCTTGTTAAAAAATAATCGCAGAAATCCAAACATTTATCTATCCAGCCATGAGGTAGATCGGCCGCTACTCCTCCGATACGAAAATAATTATGCATCATTCTCATACCGGTGGCAGCTTCGAATAGATCATATACTAATTCTCTTTCTCTGAAAATATAGAAAAAGGGAGTTTGTGCACCAATATCCGCCATAAAAGGACCGAGCCATAACAGATGAGAAGCTATACGACTCAACTCCAACATAATTATTCTGATATAGCTGGCTCTTTTAGGTACTTGAATATTTCCCAACTGTTCCGGTCCGTTTACAGTTATTGCTTCTGTGAACATAGTAGCTAAATAATCCCACCGTGTTACATAAGGCAAATATTGTATAATTGTTCGATTTTCCGCAATTTTTTCCATTCCTCGGTGTAAATAACCCAATATTGGTTCACAGTCAATAACATCTTCACCATCTAGAGTAATGATGAGTCGAAGAACACCATGCATTGATGGGTGGTGGGGGCCCATATTGACTATCATGAGGTCTTTTCTTGTAGCCGGTATATTCATAGGTTTTTCCTCGATTCATTCTTTCATGAATTGCTGAAAACGAAAAAAAGTTCATTAAAATTCAAGATCTAATAAATCAAATAATTCAAAATGCCTTTATAAAAATAAAATTAACGAGTTTTTGACTCCCGAATATCCAACCGATTAATTAATTCTTTATAACATATTCTATTTTTCTTTGACAAATAAGACAGTAATCGTTGGCGTTTTCCCAGAATTTTACGTAAACCTCTCTGAGATAAATAGTCTTTTTTGTGTAATTGTAAATGTGAAGTAAGTCTTCGTATCCTATTGGTGAAACTAACTATTTGAAATTCAACAGATCCTCTGTTTTCGTCTTTTTCTTCTTGTGAAATAACTGAGATGAATGAATTTTTTACCATAAACTGAAATCTTCTCTCCCCCCCCTCTTTTTATTTTAAGATATTTTTTATTGATAGATATCTTTATTGATCAGTAATAATAATGCCCCTAATTTCTATTTGGTATATACAAAAATTTGTATTTCGTTATTAATTTCTAATTTTTTTAATTTAATAAAACTTACTCAATCCTATTTTCATTTTAAAATTGGATTTGAAAGGGGATACAAAAGTATGGTTGGTTTCTTCACTCACAAAAGATAAAAGTTTCGACCTAAAATAAGAAAATTTTGTTCATTCTAGATCTAATTGATATGTCATTGAATTAGTATCATGTATCAGAATGGAATGTAAGACAATGTATGCGTGCATCTCTTTGTCGTCATAGACCAGATATGGTATGGGAAATATAGGAAAAATGTACTATTAATGAATTTTCAATCGCGGATACATATGTATCCTTACCATACTGAAACAACTGCCATTATTCGTATTAAACCAATAACGATTCATACAAGCTAAATCTTCTAATCGATAATTGGGCCAAAGAAATAGCTTTAATTTTATAAGTTTTTTTTTATATTTTTTGCTTTTATCCACAACTTGACTGTTTACCTCATTCCCATTACAAAAAGATGCCTTTCTATGTCTATTCTTAGAATTTAAACAAATTAGAATTCGCAATTCTCTACGACGTCTAGGCGATAAAATATTTTCAGGAACAAACAAATCATAATTTTTTTTATATCTATTTCCCGTCATCTTTTGATGTTTTGTAATGACTTCATCAGAATTCTTATCAACATGTTTTTTTTCTCGGTATCTTTGATTTATTTGATGTTTACTTTTATGAACTAATGAAATACCGAGGGTTTGATACATAATAAATTTTCCATCATTTTTTATAGCTAGACGAATTGGTTCAATAATCAAAAATCCCCTTTTAATAAATTCTGTAAGAGTTACATCTTTCTGAATCGTCAAAATATCCAGACTCATTTCGCCCCTTTGAATAGAGGATATAGTAATTTCTCTTGGATTTATCAGTCTAAGCAAGAGACAATATACGTTGATGTTATTGATTATTTTTTTATTTAAAGAATCATCCCATCTCAATTGAAAATACAAATACCTTTTTAGGAAGAAATCAAACTCCGCTTTTGTATTGATCTTGTATTGCTTTTTATTTCTATGTTTTTTCATGTCCGATCCCGTATAATCTTCTTCAACATCTTTTTCTTGGTTTGAAAGAGCTGATTTAAGATCTGCTTGGCCCGTGGATTCTTTTTCTCCTTGATTTCGGTTTTCTAATTCAAGAGATTTTTTTTCATTCGACGATATTGATATAAAAGGATCTCTTTTTTTATTTCCAGTGATGCTTTTGTTTTCACTAGCATTTTTTTTTATATTAGAATTAAAAAGTAGTAATTTAATTGGTATAACCCACGGTTTCATTTTATACGTATTATAAAGTCTCACAAATTCAGGCAAGAACCAAAGTTCCAGATTTGATATGGGACGACTTAGTATTTCTTCATTCATTCCCATCCAATCCAAAAGGGGTTTTTGTTTGGATAGGTTGATTTTTTGATCTTGCTGAAGTGTGAGATAAAAAAGACTCTTATTATTGATTTTATCAATTATTTGATACTTATTAACCCTAGTCTTAGTATATTTATTACTGTTAGTGTCAGTATCAATATTGATCCAGGCCTCAATATCGACCTTCGTTTTAAGACAAAAATCGAGAATTCTCCAATCAAAAAATTTTCTATCCGTATTTTTATCCATATCTCGAATATCATCTTCTACCATTTCTACCATATTAAATGATTTTTGTTTATGTGTGTTGTAATTATAAAAAAAATCTTGGTTCGTTTTTACTTGTAATGGTGATCCATAAATTGAAGAGTACTTCTTAGTTTCAGAATTTATAGATTTATATGCTAAAAGATCATATCTATATTGTTTTTTAAAATTATCCTTTTGATTCAATAATAAATCCGTTTCAATTTTTGTTTTTTTTTCGTAGTGAATTAATTCATCTTTTTCATATAAATCACACAAATCTTTATATAAATCTTTATTTTGAGCTATACAGTTCAATATATTTCGCCATTTTTGTGGTACTACTCTAGACCATTTAATTTGAGATACATCACATTGATATTGATAATGACTCCTTAACCAATTTGTCCATTGATTCATTCCAGAATTGCGAAGATTCTTAGGTCTTAATTCGGAATGAAATAGTTCTTGTCTTACAACAAAAAAATCCTTTATTTCATTCTTAAGAAAAAGGGGGGTTCCATTATATTGAAATACGGATTTCAATTTCTCTAACTTAATAAGTTTGGTTTGTGATAATTTGTAAAATACATATGCTTGTGAAAAGTAAGATAAGTCAAAAAAAGTCTTTGAATTAAGACTAATATTAGTATTAGAAAGTGACTCTTTTATAATCGAAATAAATTTAATTAAACTTTGATTTGTTTTATTAATTCTTTCTTGATTTGCTTCATTACTGTTAATGTTTTTATTAATAATTTTTTTTGTTGATTCAAGAAAAAGTTGTGTATTGATACTAGGAATATTAATCATAGATAGAAAGATATCTATGTATATCTTTTCAATGAAAAATATTATAAAATAATGGGATTTACGGATTAATCGAGCAGTTCTTCTTTTTAATATCTGCCAAATATTTTTTTGTGATTCCAATCTTTTATCATCATAACTTATTTTGTTAGAACTCAAATTTCTATTTGAAGTTATAAATCCCTTTTTCTTGTCTTTTGTAATTTTTTCTATTTGATTTATGATGGTGTTTATTCTATCAGTCAGATCTTGCATTTTTTTTTCTGTTAATGAATAATTTGTCCAATCCTGAGATCTAATTTGAATGGACGATTCCTGAATCATCCGATTACTGATTATTGAATCTTTTTTAATTTCACTCAATTCATATACTTCTATTTCTCTCAATCCAAATAATATAATTGGGTTTATTTTTGAGAGTTCTTTTATTATTTCTTTTATAAACAGAATGTTTTTAATGATCCATTTTTTTGGTTTTTTTGAGACATTTAGAAACAATTTTGTTTGTTCTTTTAAAATTCCTAGAATTATAAAACATTTCTTTTGCAATTTTTTAATTTTTTTTTTGAGTTCTTTTAAAATCGGTTCAAAAAATGAAAGTTTTTTTCTGGGAGAACCAAAAGGTAGTTCAGCTTCCATTCCAAAAATTGTTAAAAAACAAAAATCATTTTTTTGACCTTGCTTTTTCATTGGATCGTTATAAGGGGCTCGTAACTTAGATCTGTGCCAAGGTTTAAGACGAAAAGGAAATAGGATCTTGATCTGAATGCCGTCTGTTAACCAGTTTTTTGGAAATTCTTTTTCTGATAATTGAACGCCGTTATAGGTACATTTAACATGCATTTCTCTATTCCAATCCTTTAAGTCCTCATACCATTCCGGAAATTGAAATAATAGTATACGGACGATATTTTTAGCTATTATCAATGAAGGTAATATAATATATTTTCTAAGAATTGATTGGGTTACTAATAAAAAACCTCTCATTACTTGAGCAAGTAAAATACTATCCCAGGCTTCCGCTATTTGTATACGCACTTTCTCCTTTCTTTTGTCTTCTTCTTTTTTGTCCTCCTCTTTTTTTTTCGCGCTTTCTTTTGTCTTTTTCTCTGTATAATTCGAAATTGTGAATTCTGTGTTTTTCCACATCCAATTTCTAAAATTTTTTTTCATCCGTTCAGAAATATCAAAAAAAAAAAAAAAAGATTTGTCTATTCGGTCCAAAAAAAGAGGGGAATGCGCATTTGCTTCAAAGAGTTTCCAAGTAACTGTTTTACGTCTTTGAGCGCGCATGGAGCCTTTGATTATGTCTCGACGAAAATCCGATTGTTGGGAATAACGTATCAAAGCAACTTCGCCTGTTTGATCAGTATTATTAGTTTCTTTGGTATTAGTATAAGCATCAGTATTTTGTTGGTTATCAGTAAAAATCACTACACGTTTGGATTTTCTTGAACGAATCTGATGAT